TCAATAGTTCAAGTCACACACTCCCATAATCCATTTTCTCTTCGGAGAATTCCCTTCAACTATTCGTCCGTGTTAAATAAATAATACAATATTGTGGAGTTGAGGGAAAATTTCCAAATACATGTCTTATTCTTTGTCAATAATCCATATTGGTAGCAATGAAATATTATTGTTCCTCCCCCAAGTAAAGTAATAAGATAAATGATTGATTACAAATCTCTATTATCTATATTCTTTAGAAACTATATTCTTTATAAAGGACCAGAAATACCTTGCTTACGTATCATTAGAAAATGCATTAACATAAATACGGCAGTAAGAAGAGGTAATACAAAAGTGTGCAAACTATAAAAACGAGTCAAGGTGGACTGTCCCACACTAGCACTTCCGCGCAATAACTCTACTAAAGGCGATCCTATTACCGGAATCGCTTCCGGTACGCCCGTTACAATTTTGACTGCCCAATACCCAATTTGGTCCCAAGGTAAAGAATAACCTGTTACACCAAAAGATGCGGTCAATACAGCCAGAACCACGCCTGTAACCCAAGTCAATTCGCGAGGTTTTTTAAAACCACCTGTGAGATACACACGAAATACGTGCAGGATTGTCATTAGGACCATCATACTTGCCGACCATCGATGAACCGATCGGATTAACCAACCAAAGTTAGCTTCCGTCATTATGTATTGAACAGAAGCAAAAGCCTCAGTAACGGTCGGACGGTAGTAAAAAGTCATAGCAAAGCCTGTAGCTACTTGTACTAAAAAACAAGTAAGCGTAATTCCTCCTAGACAATAAAATATGTTGACATGAGGAGGAACGTATTTACTAGTTATATCATCTGCAATCGCCTGAATTTCGAGACGTTCTTCGAACCAATCGTAAACTTTATTGAGATAGGTAAACCGAGGAGACTCCCCCTCCGAGAACCGTATATGAGAATTTCATCTCGTACAGCTCAAACAAAAACACCCAAATACTGGGTGAAAGGGGTATGGAATAGAAAATTGGAAACCTCTTAATCTTCTGATTCAATCTTATCTAAAGAAAGATACGAAAGAGTAAAAATCAGAAAGCTCGTCTTTGTGGTTATAATTAGAATGCCAAAAAATCAAGTCGGCTCACTTGTCTTTATGTTGATCGTTACAGGCCTCTTGAATCTTCTATTTACCTATTTCTTTTTCTTTGATTTGTTATTTTTATTTGTATGTAATGCGGTTTTACTTTTGTTTTCTTTATTATTGATAGGAATTCTCTTGTTAAGACCCTATGAATCAATTGAAACCTCAGATTCATACTAGAACCACGATGATTTAATAAAACCTTCAAACTAAGTCCAAAGATTCCCCGAGTAAGAACCATTGGATCATCATTTATTCAACGAGGAGAATAGATAAACTTACTAAAAATACAAAGAAACGTTTGTTCTTTGAGCAAAATCAAAGCAGAAATGGGAATTTGAAAGATTTTTCTTCTTTAAATTTCGAACTTTTTCTAATTTTGGAATCCGGCCGCGAGGTCTGAATATTAAGTATGAATCATAGTTCGAATACTTCGTGATCTATTTCATGTATTCCGTGCTCCAGATACTAGAATAAATATCCGACGGGGTAAAACCGTCTCTATCAAGACGACAGACCCATTCTCTGTACTATCAATAGGATCAATTATAACAAGTCACACACTCATATTCCGGAAATACAGAAACAAAAAAATTGCGCGGTCGAACTACCAAAAAAAATGAGCTAAAATTCAAATCCGGGACCTAAATGCTTCCCTTTTTGTATTTAAAAGCTAGGATTTTGTGGTTCTTGTAACTCTAATTCAGTGAAATTCCATCCAGTAAAACGGAAGAATTATAAATCTCCAAAATAATAGATAGGAATATCGCAAATAGGGCCATTGCGACACCCATCAAAGGAGTAGTTCCCCATCCAGGAGCTACTTTACCATATTCCGAATTCAATGGTTTCAATAAATCCCCTACAGCAGTTCGTCTTAGACTAGATCTAGAACTACCCTCAACAGTTTGTGCAGCCATAAATCCTATTTTTTATTCATTGAGATCTGTTGACTTTGTATACCATTCTGTTGTAAATAAACGATCTTATCATAGATCCATTGTGGTCTTGAAATTATATAAGAATGGAAACAGCAACCCTAGTCGCCATCTCTATATCTGGTTTACTTGTAAGTTTTACTGGGTACGCCTTATATACTGCTTTTGGGCAACCCTCTCAACAACTAAGGGATCCATTCGAAGAACACGGGGACTAGTTGACGTAACGGGCCTCGCAATGCAATATTGCGAGGCCCGTTACGTCAATTGGGATAATGAAAAATCATTTCACTTTTTTAGTTGGAACTTTAGGCGGTTCTCGAAAAAAGATAGCGAAAAAAATGATCCCTAGAGTCGAAACTAAGAGGAATGTATAAACCAATGCTTCCATAAATTCGATCGCGGTTTACAATTATAGCTTCCATACCTGTTTATTTGGGATTATCTCCCGAATTAAAGAAAAAAGAAGAATCAAAGAAAAGGGAAAAGGCGGCGATTTCAATCCAGATTTCTCCAGTACCTTATGTAAAATCACAAACAGAAAATAGAAGCCAGAAGCGAAAAATAACAGAGCAATGTTGCATCAGACTATTTGTCTTCTTGTCGTTGGATCTCCAATTTTTTGGAATGCTCCAAATTCCACTTGAGCATCCAAATCTGGGTCAATACCAGCAAAAACATCTCTGAACAGGGTTCTAGCACCATGCCAAATGTGTCCGAAGAAAAAGAGCAGAGCAAACGAAGCATGTCCAAAAGTAAACCAACCCCTTGGACTGCTACGAAAAACACCATCGGATTTCAAAGTAGCACGATCTAATTCAAAAATTTCACCCAATTGAGCACGTCTAGCATATTTTTTCACAGTAGCCGGATCACTATAACTCACCCCATTCAGTTCGCCACCATAGAACTCAACAGTTACACCTACTTGTTCAACACTATACTTCGATTCTGCCCTTCTAAAAGGAACATCGGCTCTAACAATTCCATCTCCGTCTACCAAAACAACTGGAAATGTTTCAAAAAAAGTAGGCATACGACGTACAAAAAGCTCACGCCCTTCTTTATCTCTAAAGATAGGGTGTCCTAACCACCCGACAGCTATTCCATCCCCGTTATCCATTGAACCCGCTCTGAATAATCCCCCTTTCGCCGGATTATTTCCGATGTAATCATAAAAAGCTAATTTTGCAGGAATTTTAGACCAAGCTTCTGATAAACTTTGATTTTCGGCTAGTCCAGCACTAACTCTTCGATATATTTCTTGCTGAAAGTATCCCTGATCCCATTGATAACGGGTGGGACCAAATAATTCGATGGGGGTAGTTGCTGAACCATACCACATAGTTCCAGCAACTACAAAAGCTGCAAAAAAGACAGCTGCGATGCTGCTGGAAAGAACGGTTTCAATATTGCCCATACGTAATCCTTTGTATAGACGTTGAGGCGGACGGACACTAAGATGGAATAAGCCTGCTAAGATGCCCAATGTCCCTGCTGCAATATGATGAGAGGCTATTCCTCCTGGAACAAAAGGATCAAAACCTTCCACACCCCACGCTGGATTTACCGCCTGTACCTTTCCAGTTAGTCCATAAGGGTCGGACACCCATATTCCAGGACCATACAATCCTGTTACATGAAATGCGCCAAACCCAAAACAAGCTACTCCGGAGAGAAATAAATGAATTCCAAAGATCTTAGGCAAATCCAAAGAAGGTTTTCCTGTACGTTGATCACCAAATATTTCTAGATCCCAATACACCCAATGCCAAATAGCTGCCAAGAAGCACAAGCCGGAAAACACAATATGTGCCCCAGCTACACCTTCGTAACTCCAAATACCCGGATTCGTTATCGTCCCTCCTGTAATACTCCAACCGCCCCATGAATTGGTTATTCCTAAACGAGTCATGAAGGGTATAACGAACATACCTTGTCTCCACATTGGATCAAGAACGGGGTCGGAGGGATCAAAAACTGCTAATTCATATAGAGCCATTGAACCGGCCCAACCAGCAACCAGAGCTGTATGCATTAGATGGACAGAAAGCAAACGACCGGGATCATTCAATACGACGGTATGAACACGATACCAAGGCAAACCCATGGGAATACCCCTTTATCAACAAAAAATAGACACTATGTAACTTTATTTCATTATTGCATTGAAAAAAAACTATGCTATGGACCGCCCTTTTTTTTCAGCCGATTAGCTCGGAAAAAGGATTAATATTTGTTCTATTCTTTTAGTATTTAGTAATAATGGAACAGTTCGGTTCGTAGAAAAAAAGAGAAGCAGATCTATTCTATACTCGATAAGTACCAATACGCAATGGGGGTTGATTCCCTTTTCTATGAGCGAATGCATCTATATTTGGTCATCATTCAAAGAGCCATTCGTAAGAATTTTCCTTTACGTTATTTTCTGAACTTATTCAATCTATATATAAAATATGATAAAGGTCGATATTATTAAGATAATAAGCACATTATTACGCTTCCACATCAAAGTGAAATAGAGTACTTAATTCTTTTTTCTTTCAGTTTATGCCTATTGGTGTTCCAAAAGTACCTTTTCGAAGTGTCGGAGAGGACCATCCATCTTGGGTTGACGTATAGTGCGACTTATCAAATATATTGGGTCATATGGGATTTCCCCATTCTCTCCCTCGATGGAGATATCCCCTGTTTCGCCCCCAAAAGAAACTGGAATTATCAAAAATTTGTAGCGTGAAGCGCAATGAAGTGCAAGTAGATCAGTTTTGTGAGGAAGTATCTAGATTAATATAATATTAGCAATTAAAATAATTTATGGTCGGCTTGGCTGGACCAATAAAATGAAGTATCCAGGCTCCGTTTAAAAAACCCAATTGGTAATATATTTATGATTATTACTTATATCATAAACGATTCGATTTCGTTAAATAGGAATGATCTCAAACTGTTAATCAATCGAATCCAAAAGGGAATGAATATGAATACGTTGAATATTTAACATTTAACAGAAGGCATGAAAGAAATGAATTGAAAAGAAAAGGGGGGTAATAGCAAAAAAAAGACGTGGTATTGGGGTCATTTGTCCTATATGTACAAATCAAAATCGGGCAGATCCTTACTCGGAATAGAGCATAAACCTAAAAAAATTGAAAAAGCCCATTCAGGAACAAGAAAATGACATCGTGATTTTTGAATCGGATCTCGATGAAAAAATACATCAATGAAAAGTTAGTTCGACTGGAGTTTACACATTGATTTTTTTCGCATGTTGAACCGTATGCATCAAAAGGTGTTTGTACGACTCCTAAGGGTAAAGGATATAATTTTATCCTAATCAACCGACTTTATCGAGAAAGATTACTTTTTTTAGGCCAAGAAGTTGATAGCGAGATCTCGAATCAACTTATTGGTCTTATGGTATATCTCAGTATAGAGAAAGATACCGAGGATCTTTATTTGTTTATAAACTCTCCTGGCGGCTGGGTAATACCCGGAATAGCTATTTATGATACTATGCAATTTGTGCGACCAGATGTACGCACAATATGCATGGGATTGGCCGCCTCAATGGGGTCTTTTATCCTGGTCGGAGGAGCAATTACCAAACGTCTAGCATTCCCTCACGCTTAGCGCCAATGAGTTTTTTATTTGAGAGAAAAAAGAAGACTATGGCTTCACCATATGAATTATTAATATTCAGTAATAATAGCACGGCACTTCGAATTCGATATCCAAATTCTTTATTGTTTTTTTTTTTCAAAAGATTCTCGATTATATATTGAAAGAGTAGTATGAGACAAAGGAAGGGTATTTACGACTTTATCTTACCTATCGTAGGCCTATTTCAGCGTCACAAACTTTTTTCACACTAGAGGATTATTAACAGGATTTAGGTTATCAAAGAGTACGAAAATCAAAAAAAGAAAGAAACTTTGGGATTGCTGAATAACAGCCGAAATAAATATAGAAAGCAACGGGGCCATCCTAGTATTTTTTAACTCCTCCAAAAAAAAGAAGAGTGGTAATTGGATCATTTACCGATCTGGGTATAAGAGACATCATATTTTCTCTTTCTTCGATGAAAGGTAAAAAAGTGAAGTCTATTGGAGAGCCGTATGCAATGCGCAAAAATGCCCGTACGGTTGTTCAATTCTATCTTTTTCTTATTCTTTCTCTCTTCCCCTCCCCGGATCGTCGAGCTATAGGAATCTTTTATTATGTTATATTATCTATATCATTTTATCTCTCTAATCAGGGTAATGATCCATCAACCTATTGCCGCTTTTTATGAGGCACAAACCGTCGAATTTATCCTGGAAGCGGAAGAACTACTGAAACTGCGCGAAACCCTTACAAGGGTTTATGTACAAAGAACAGGCAAGCCCTTATGGGTTGTATCCGAAGACATGGAAAGGGATGTTTTTATGTCAGCAACAGAAGCCCAAGCTCATGGAATTGTTGATCTTGTAGCGGTTGTATAAAAAATAGCAGTGATTTCACGCAAATACACGATTTCAGATTTTATCTTCTTATTTCTTAAGGGTTTAATATTCTATTAATCTATTTAATAGAAGAAATTCATAATCGTCCGGTTAGGATCGATCTAAACCAACCCCTAATGTATAATTCAGCATGCCAACTATTAAACAACTTATTAGAAACCCAAGACAGCCAATCAGAAACGTCATGAAATCCCCCGCTCTTGGGGGATGCCCTCAGCGCCGAGGAACATGTACGAGGGTGTATGTGCGACTCGTTTAAATCATGGGTTGAGACAAAACAAAAGAAAGAAAAGAAATTTTCCAATATCAATGATCAGTACCATTGAATCGGATAGAATGGAAGAACTCCATTCACTATCTAAAACTAAAAAGGATAGATCTATCCTATCTTTCTATTGTGTATGAAATTTACGGTTTCCATTGGTGCAAAGTCAATCACTTCAATTTGCAATTTAAGATGAGAAAGAATTCCCCATTGGTAACAAATAGTTATCCATTAAGCGGGGGGAAATCCTATTTAAAAAGCGGAAAGATTATGTTTCTACTCTTGCAAGAACGGACTAACAGGGTCAGCTACCCAACCAAACTTCATAATTAAATACCGTTACTGTATAAGGTATATCTCGTTATGAAAGACCTATTACTGGAAAATTCATGGGTAGAGCCAAAGAGTGGTAACTGTACAAGTTACCAATACAATAGCATTGATTAAATGGAGGAAAGGGCTCCGGTGTATAGAAAGGACCTCACCGTTTAAGAAATAACCATAGAGACGATGGAACCCACAATTTGTTTATCTATTTCTATTTACTACTTTATTTTATTTCCAATGCGCCTAGAAAAAAGGAAAAAAACGTGGTCGGGAAGGTTATAGTAGCAAAAGCCATTGGAATTTTCCTCTTATAAATTGGAAGAATCCGTTTTGTTCTTAATAGACTAGGAAAGGGGAAATGAATAACCGAAAGAAAGGAAATCAATTAGTTATTCATCAAAGTTTCATTTATTCAATGACCAGAATTAGACGAGGATATATAGCTCGGAGACGTAGAACAAAACTTCGTTTATTTGCATCAAGCTTTCGCGGGGCTCATTCAAGACTTACTCGAACAATTACTCAACAGAAAATAAGAACTTTGGCTTCGGCTCATCATGATAGAGATAGGAAAAAAAGAGATTTTCGTCGTTTGTGGATCGCTCGAATAAATGCAGTGATTCGGCGAAATCGAATATCCTATATTTATAGTAGATTACTATACAATCTGTATAAGGGGCAGTTGATTCTTAATCGTAAAATACTTGCACAAATAGCTATATCAAATAGTAATTGTCTTTATATGATTTCCAATGAGATCATAAAATAAGGGGGTTGGAAGGAATCTTCCAGAATCTTTTAAATGCAGTTCTCTGGAGAATGAACTCCGGGAAGGTAGAATAGAAATTACTATGATAAAATCGGGATAAGATGATAAAATCGTCAAAATAAGCGAACACCCTCAAATAAAAAAAAGAATTCGAGAATTCAGAATAAATAGAAATCTTTTTTTCTTACAACACAACGGATTCCAGGATTTGTTGACGAAAACATCCAGGTGTTTGAGTTCTGCTTGGAATTTTGATTCAATTGAGGAGTAAGCCTATTTTTTTCTGGTTCTAAGACCAGTAGTTCTAGTGGTCGACTCACTTCTTTCAAATTGTTTCTCATTATTAAGAAAAGGTAACGAAGATAAAATACGAGCTTGTTTTATAGCAATAGTAATTAATCGTTGTTCTTTTAAGGTCAATCTATTCACTCGCCTAGATAATATTTTTCCTTGTTCACTAATAAATCGACTAATTAAACTCATGTTTCTATAATCAATTCGATCCCCCGATTGGATCGGGGGCAAACGCCTACGAAAAGATCGCTTGGATTTAAGAAAGAGTCGCTTGGATTTATCCATAATTTTTTTATTCCTTATCCTTAAAATCCTATTCCGGTCCAATCAAAAATGATTTATAAAATTAATTAATAGGATTTGTTTTTCTCTATTTAGTTGTTTCTATTTAAATATATGAATAATAGATAGATATATATCTATCTAATTTTTTTTCATGTTCCTTGGAAGAGTGACACACAAGCACTCAATTGGATCTATATCTATTTCTTTATCTCCCCATGAATTGTATGTTTGGAACAATAGGGACAGAATTTTCTCAATTCCAATCGACTAGGTGTATTGTGTCGATTCTTTTGAGTAATATATCTGGAAATACCCGCCAATTCCTTATTAACACAGTTTCGAACACAACTGGTACATTCCAAAAGAACCCTTACTCGGACATCTTTACCCTTGGCCATGAACCTCCTTTCGGGTTTTGATTCACCCAACTTTTATATTTTCTATATTTTCCGATCCAAAGCGAATAGGAAGAAAGGAACCAAAAAAAATAGAAGTTGCTAACAACTCAAAATCTAATTCTGAAATCAAGATTTTGTTGCAATCTATATAGTAAATAGTAAGTAATACAAAAATTTCTAACTATATTTCTACTCAACTATATTGCTACTCACAGTACAGTATTCCATTTAAGTATCTTGTATTGTATGATACTCTTCTCCTAGCCACATTTTCATTTCGCTTTTCTTTTAACTTTAACTGTATTTTGAATTTAATTGGAGCCTGAACCCGAGTTTCGATGAGGTTGAATCCACTTTTTTCTTTCTCGTTCGCCCCTTATTCTATCTATCGAATTCCAAAAAAAAACAAGAAAAGAGGGGAACGAGAGACAAATATTTGATTCTATCTCTACTCTTCTTCACCCCTTTCTATGTCAATAACTAGAATGAAAAAAAAGGAAATGTCAACGCATCGGGGAATAAACGATTGATTTCTATCAATAAACCTGCTAAAGACCCGAACCATAGAGTGCTTAGTACCGGGGCCACGGAAAGATATGTTTTTAGATCTCGCATTGAAAATCCTCCTTCTTTTTTTGTATTCCATATTGTAATACATTATGGTAAGAGATGTATATGTAGTTACCTTCTATTTGTGTGCGGAATCCCTAATTCAAATGGAAATGTGCAATGATTCGGTAGATAATAAGATAATATTTTTTTTTTCTTTTTCTTAAAGCAGAAAAATGGGTCCCTTTCCGTCTGAGAATTCCCGAGAAAAATATTCATTTATTATATGTTATATGATATGAGACGAAAAAAAAAAAAAGAAATGCCGAGATCCATTTTGCATATCAATGGAGGAAAGAGAATAAGGATGTGGAAAACAAGACGGGGATTCTCTACAATGATACTGTAGACCAATTGAAAGGGATGTAGCGCAGCTTGGTAGCGCGTTTGTTTTGGGTACAAAATGTCACGGGTTCAAATCCTGTCATCCCTACCTATTACTGTTCCTCTGAACAGTAACGAGAGATCTATTTTCGATCGATTCAATTT